AGATTTGCAATCTAACGTCTTGTATTTCCACTATAAAGCCACTTAAATAACGAAACGATGATTTTTTTCAACTAACCATAAAGATATTGGTACATTATATTTTATTTTTGGAGCTTGAGCCGGAATAGTAGGAACTTCTTTGAGTTTAATTATTCGAGCTGAACTAGGACAACCAGGTAGTTTGATTGGAGATGATCAGATTTATAATGTAGTTGTAACAGCACACGCTTTTGTAATAATTTTTTTTATGGTAATACCTATTATAATTGGTGGATTTGGAAATTGACTAGTCCCTTTAATATTAGGAGCACCAGATATAGCCTTTCCACGAATAAATAATATAAGTTTTTGACTTTTACCCCCATCTTTAACTCTCTTATTAACCAGGGGGATAGTAGAAAGGGGTGTAGGTACAGGATGAACTGTTTACCCCCCATTATCTGCGGCAATCGCACATGCAGGAGCATCAGTAGATTTAGGTATTTTTTCTTTACATTTGGCCGGAGTCTCTTCTATTTTAGGAGCTGTAAATTTTATAACTACAGTTATTAATATACGACCCCAGGGAATAACATTAGATCGAATACCTTTATTTGTGTGATCGGTATTTATTACTGCAATCCTACTTTTATTATCACTACCAGTTTTAGCGGGAGCTATTACTATATTACTTACAGATCGAAATTTAAACACCTCTTTTTTCGATCCTGCAGGAGGAGGAGACCCAGTTTTATATCAGCATTTATTTTGGTTTTTTGGACACCCTGAAGTTTACATTTTAATTTTACCGGCATTTGGAATAATTTCACATATTGTAAGTCAAGAGTCGGGTAAAGCTGAGTCTTTTGGTACTTTAGGTATAATTTATGCCATATTAGCAATTGGTATTTTAGGATTTTTAGTATGAGCACATCATATATTTACTGTAGGTATAGATGTAGATACTCGAGCCTATTTTACATCAGCCACTATAATTATTGCAGTCCCTACTGGAATTAAAATTTTTAGGTGATTAGGAACTCTGCATGGAGCTCAAGTTAATTATAGACCGTCATTATTATGAGCAATAGGTTTTATTTTCCTTTTTACGGTAGGGGGATTAACAGGAGTTGTTTTAGCTAATTCATCCCTTGATATTATTTTACACGACACATATTATGTAGTTGCCCACTTTCATTATGTTTTATCTATAGGAGCTGTATTTGGAATTTTTGCTGGAATTACCCACTGATACCCCTTATTTACAGGGCTCTCATTAAATCCTACATGACTCAAAATTCATTTTTTTGTTATATTTGTAGGAGTAAACATTACTTTTTTCCCTCAACATTTTTTAGGATTAAATGGGATACCTCGTCGGTATTCTGACTACCCCGATGCTTATACTGCATGAAATGTATTATCATCAATAGGCTCTATAATCTCATTAGTTGCTGTTTTAGGTTTTATTATTATTGTGTGAGAGTCTTTAGTGTCCTCACGATCTGTAATATTTTCAACATTTTTTCCAACATCAGTTGAGTGAGAACATTCTTATCCCCCTGCAGATCACAGATATATAGAAATCCCAATGGTATCTAATTCTTAGTTAATAAAATACTTCTAAAATGGCAGAATGATGCCCAAGATTTAGGATCTTGTTATGGATTCATGTTTATCCTTTTAGAATATTAAGGTGGCAGAAAGTGTCCAAGATTTAAGCTCTTGTAATGAAATATTATATTAATTTCTCTTAATATTTTTATTTAAAATTTTAAATAATAAATTAATGGCAACATGAGCACATATAGGATTCCAAGACAGGGCTTCCCCCCTAATAGAACAATTAATTTTTTTTCACGATCACGCAATAATTGTTTTAATTTTAATTACAACACTTGTAGGATATATAATAGCATCTTTATTTGCTAATTCTTATATTAACCGATTTCTTCTAGAAAATCAAACAATTGAAATTATTTGAACTGTTTTACCAGCATTTATCTTAATTTTTATTGCATTACCCTCTTTACGGCTTCTTTATTTATTAGATGAGGTAAATAACCCCAGTGTAACTCTTAAAACCATTGGTCATCAATGGTATTGAAGTTATGAATATTCTGATTTTCTTCAATTAGAATTTGATTCTTATATAATTCCCCTTAATGAAATAGATTCTTCAAGATTTCGACTACTAGATGTTGATAATCGAACAGTTTTACCAATAAACACTCAAATTCGAGTTCTTATTAGGGCAGCAGATGTTATTCACTCTTGAACAGTTCCAGCACTTGGAGTAAAAGCAGATGCTATTCCAGGGCGACTAAATCAAGTAAGATTTATAATTACACGCCCTGGCCTTTTCTATGGACAATGTTCAGAAATTTGTGGAGCAAATCATAGGTTTATACCAATTGTAATCGAAAGTGTATCAGTAGATTCTTTTTTAAATTGGGTGTCATCTTCTAAAGAAGATTAATTTATTATATTAGCTAGGTGACCGAAGTTGTAGGTGTAGGTCTTTTAAGCCTATTATAGTAAATAATACTTCTTGCTAATTTTTTTAGTATATTAAGTATATTTGGCTTCCAACCAAAAGGTCTAAATTAATTAGAAAAAATAATTTTATTTTTACTATTCTGTACCTTTCTTACTTTATTAATCAGATGTGCTGTAATAATTATTGCATCTTTATTATCAAAAAAAACAACTATAGACCGTGAAAAAAATTCACCCTATGAATGTGGATTTGATCCCAAAGGATCTGCTCGACTTCCATTTTCTTTACGATTTTTTTTAATTGCTGTAATTTTTTTAATTTTCGATGTAGAAATTACACTAATTTTACCCTTAGCTTATATTATTCACCTCTCTAATATCTTTACTTGGGCTCTTACAGGTTTAATATTTTTATTTATTTTATTATTCGGGTTATATTACGAATGAAGGCAGGGTGCTTTAGAGTGAGCAGAATAATTGTTTATTAAGCTATAATTTATATAAAAATATATGATTTGCATTCATAAAATGTTCTGTAAGAGCTAGCTTAAACAGTATAATTAAGTATAATGCCTGATTAAAGGGTAACATTGATATTGTTAATTATATAGATTTATTCTATTTATACTTTAAAAGATAAGCTAAATAAAGCTTACGGGCTCATACCCCGTCTATGAGAATAATATTCTCTCTTTTAATTTAAATGAAGTAAATAATTCAAATTATTAATTTGAGAATTAGTTAAAACATAACATAAGTTTGTCGTACTTAAATTATCTAATTTAGATATTTTCAAAAAACTATAATAGTTTATTATAATTTATTAAGATTATATTTACCTATAAATATATGTTAAATATAAGTACAAGCTATAGAATAAGTCTTCTACCATGAATTTAGAGTTCTATTTAAGATTTTTTTATCTTTATCAAATATAATATTTATATCTACCTTATCTTTAGGAGTAGTAATAGCTATTTCAGCTCCCTCTTGATTTATGGCATGAGTAGGGTTAGAACTAAATTTAATATCCTTTATTCCTATTATTTTAACAATAAATAACCGTTACTCATCTGAAGCTGCTCTTAAATATTTTCTTATTCAAGCTTTAGGTTCTTCATTCATTATTTTTAGAAGATCTTTAATATTGATATCTTCTGATGTTTCTTTTTTTATAATTCTTTCAGCTCTATTATTAAAATTAGGAGCTGCTCCTTTTCATTTTTGATTTCCTCAAATTATAGAAGGATTATCCTGGCCACGATTAATTATCTTAATAACAATTCAAAAAATTGCACCACTCTCTCTTATTTTATTATTAATACCTTATCAACAAACTTACACTGTAATTATTGTGTCCGCGGTATTATCTGCGGTTATTGGATCAATTATAGGAATTAATCAGACATCTTTGCGTAAAATCATAGCTTTTTCTTCAATTAATCACATGGCATGAATATTAGCGGCTGCTATTATAAGAGAAAATATAATGTTTATATATTTTTTATTTTATTGTTGTATTTCTAGGTCGGTCGCTCTAATTTTTCATAATCATCAGGCTTTCTATATTAGTAATCTAATTGATAAAAAAGAATCTTCTTCGTCTTCAAATTTTCCAATATTTATAGCGTTATTTTCTTTAGGGGGACTTCCGCCTTTTACAGGATTTATTCCCAAATGATTTATTATTCAAGAATTAAATAATTTTAATATATTTATATTGTTTATTGTACTCTTATCTTGCACTTTGATTACATTATATTTCTACCTGCGGATCGCTATTCCATTTTTAACTTTTTCAGCGCCAAGATTTAAATCGTCCTTAACTTATGATTTAAATAATACTAATTTATTATCTAGCCCTCTTATCATCTTTATAAATATATTTGGTTTAATAATTCCCACTCTATTTATAATTATTTAAAAAATACATTTTTAAATATAAGTTTAACTTAAATAATCTTAAGATATTTTTTAATTCCTCAAATAGCCCCTCTTATATGACTAAATCTAATATTTATATTCTTGCTAATTTTTTTATTATTCTTTATTTCTAATTATTATGTTATATCACCTGAAAAAATAAGAGCAGATAAAATATCAATTAAATCTGAAGAAAAATACTGAAAATGATAACTAATTTATTTTCTATTTTTGAACCATCTTCAAGATTAATTAATTTACCATTAAATTGGCTTTCAACTTTTTTAGGATTATTATTTATCCCTTATTTATTTTGAATTTCACCCTCACGGTGATCTTTACTATGAAATAAAATTAATTTAGCGCTTCATAAAGAGTTTAGAACAATTTTAGGTCCTACTCAAAAAAGAAGAACAATTATTTTTATCTCGCTTTTTTCTTTAATTGTATTTAATAATTCTTTAGGACTCTTTCCATATATTTTTACTAGCTCAAGTCATTTAGCAATAACTTTGGCTCTCTCACTACCTCTATGATTAACATTTATAATTTTTGGCTGAGTAAATCACACCCAACATATATTCGCTCATTTGGTGCCTCAAGGTACTCCAGCAGTTTTAATACCGTTTATAGTACTAATTGAAACAATCAGAAATATTATTCGTCCTGGGACATTAGCAGTCCGATTAGCTGCTAATATAATAGCTGGGCATCTTTTATTAACGCTATCCGGAGGAACTGGACCTTCTTTAAATTCTTACCTCTTAACTATTCTTATTTTTTCACAAATTCTACTTTTACTTTTAGAATCTGCTGTTGCAGTAATTCAATCATATGTATTTGCAGTACTAAGAACACTTTTTGCTAGTGAAGTTAACTAATGACATTATCCCATGGTATACACCCATATCACTTAGTTGATATAAGACCTTGACCTTTAACTGGCTCTATTAGAGCTATAATATTAACAACAGGTTTAGTTAAATGGTTTCACCAATTTAATATAGATCTATTAATTCTAGGCCTCTTAACAACAGTTTTAACAATAATTCAATGATGACGAGATGTTACTCGAGAGGCTACTTATCAGGGACTTCATACTAAAATTGTAGAAAATGGAATACGCTGGGGTATAATTTTATTTATTGTGTCTGAGGTTCTTTTCTTTTTTTCATTTTTCTGAGCATTTTTTCATAGAAGATTATCCCCAACTGCAGAAATTGGAATATCTTGACCTCCCAAAGGTATTGACCCTTTTAACCCATTCCAAATTCCATTATTAAATACTATTATTCTTTTATCTTCAGGCGCGACTGTAACTTGAGCCCATCACGCGATTATAGAAGGAAATCATAAACAATCTATGCAAAGACTTTTAATTACTGTAGTATTAGGTTTATATTTTTCAGCTCTTCAGGCTTTAGAGTATGTTGAAGCGCCATTTACTATCGCGGACTCAGTATTTGGGGCTACGTTTTTTGTAGCTACAGGCTTCCATGGTTTACATGTAATTATTGGTACATCCTTTCTTATAATTTGTTTATTTCGTTTATATAAGTGTCATTTTTCTTCTGGACATCATTTTGGTTTCGAAGCGGCTGCATGATATTGACATTTTGTAGATGTTGTTTGACTCTTTCTTTATGTTTTTATTTACTGATGAGGAGGTTAATAAATTATAAAATTTTATTGTTAATTTGATTAGAAAGCGAAAAATTGCGTTTAGTTTCGACCTAAATTTTGGACATTAAGACCTCTAATTTTGATAGAAACCAAAAAGAGGTGCGTCATTGTTAATGATAATATTGAATTAGAGTTAATTCCTATCAAATAATAGAGAATTTCGCCGAAGAAAAAGCTTCTAACTTTTAACTTGAGTGGTTTAATTCCATTCACTTCTCGTTTTTATAGTGTAATTTTAAACATTTTACATTTTCACTGTAAAGCTAAAGAATAAATCTTTTAAAAACACTTTCAGGTAGTTTTACCTCTTTCGCATCTTCAGCGCGATATTCTCTGCAAATAAATTATAAAAGTTTAAATAATAAATATTAATAAAATAATAGATAGTACTAAAAATATTTTTATAAAAACTTTAATACCATTATCCTGAAGAATTTGTCTAGAAAGAGAAAATTTAATTACAGAATTAAATAAACCTTGACCTCCTAAAGTTTCAGATCACCCCTTATCACATAGTTTATAAAATCTTGCACCCCTTATTAAACTATTTTTAGAAAAATTTAAAGTTGAAATAAAAGGTATAAATCATATAGAACCTATAAATACAACTAAGTTATAAATTCTAAAAGATTTTAATTTATAATCAATAGTTATTATATTTAATAAATAGCCTAGGGCGCCTCCGACAACTCTAATAAATAATGTTAATATTTTAATAGATAAACTTATGCAAATTATATAACTCTCAGGAAAAATAATTCAAGATAATATAGCTCCTCCAAAAATAGCACCAAATCCTAAAACAACTATAGGACTAGTTATAATAATAGAGTTATCACTTACAGAGCTGTAAGATCTTAAATTAAAAACTCCTGTTAAACTATAGTAAACTAAACGAAATGTATAACAAACCGTCAGCCTTGTAGCTACAACATATAAAATAAAACAAACTAAATTAATTCATCTTATAAAGGCCATTTCTAAAATAAGATCTTTAGAATAAAAACCAGCTAAAAATGGAGTACCACATAAAGCTAAATTAGCTAAATTTATACACATTCTAGTTAGCGGTATTTTTCTACAAAGTCTTCCCATATAACGAATATCTTGAAATTCTTTTACATTGTGAATTACTACCCCAGCACACATAAATAATAAAGCTTTAAATAAAGCATGTGTTAATAAATGAAAAAATGCTAATGTAGAAAAACCTAAAGATAAAATTCTTAATATAACGCCTAATTGACTAAGAGTAGATAGTGCAATAATTTTTTTAAGGTCATATTCAAAATTTGCGCCTAATCCAGATATAAATATAGTTAAACAAGAGATTAGTAATAACAAGATAGAAACTTTAGAACCCAATAAAGAAGGACTAAACCGAATTATTAAATAAACTCCTGCTGTAACTAGCGTAGAAGAATGTACTAACGCAGATACTGGTGTAGGAGCAGCCATGGCTGCTGGTAATCAAGCAGAAAAAGGAATTTGAGCACTTTTTGTTATAGCAGCTATTATAATCAATAATTTTAATAATATACTATCACAATCTGTTATATAATAACTATAAAAAATAAAATTTCATCCTCCAAGTTTAAATATTAAACCAATTCTTAGTAAAATAGCAACATCTCCAATACGATTTGATAATACAGTCAGTATCCCAGCGTTGGCTCTTTTTTCATTTTGGTAATAAATTACCAAAGCATAAGAAATTAATCCTAGCCCATCCCAACCTAATAAAATTCTAATTAAATTAGGACTAATAATTAGTATAGCCATAGAAAACACGAAGGCCAAAACTAGATAAATAAAACGATTTATATTATAATCTCCTGCTATATAGTCGCCCCTATAAAAAATTACTATAGAAGAAATTAATAATACAAACCCTAAAAATATTAAAGATATTCAATCGAAAATAAATGTTGCTAAAATTGAATTAGAATTAATAGATAAAATCTCCCATTCTGCTACATAACATTTTTCGAATAGAATACAAAATAAGGATATTATTATAGAAAAAATAGATAATAATAATAAAAATAATATTCTGGTTAAACTGATTGATATTTTTCAAATGATGATTTAAAATAAACATAATTATATTTTTGGTACCACAAACCAATGTTTTTTATTAAACTATTTAAATATTAATTAGGTATAATTACAATACTTTTTAAAATTAGAATATTTAAAGGAATTCAATGTAAACTTAATACTAAATATTCACGCACTTTTCCTGAACAACAAGAATATAGAGAACTAGAAAATAAACCATGCTGACTTAACGAATATAAATATAATGTGTATCCAGCTCTAAAAAAAGATAATAAACAAATTCCCAATATAGTTACTTTACTTCATCTTACTATTCTTATAATTAAATTAATCTCACCTAACAAATTAATAGTAGGAGGTGCCGCTATATTACCAATTCTTAATAAAAATCATCACAAAGCTATTCTAGGTATAAAATTTATTAACCCCTTATTAATTAAAAGTCTACGCCTTCCTATACGCTCGTAAACTATATTAGCTAAACAGAATATGCCAGAAGAACATAAACCATGTCCAACTATAACTACTACAGCTCCATTTATTCCCCATCAACCAAATATTACTAATCCTCTTAAAACTAATCCTATATGAGCAACAGAAGAATAGGCGATTAAAGATTTTATATCTACCTGACGCAAACAAATTAATCTAACAATAAAACCACCTAAGATTCTCAGACCAATTCATAATCAATTAATTCTTTTATTAAGTTCTCCGAATAAAGGTAAAATACGAATAAGTCCATACCCCCCTAGTTTCAATAAAACACCTGCTAAAATTATAGAGCCTGCTACAGGAGCCTCTACATGAGCTTTAGGTAACCATAAATGAAAAAGATATATAGGTAGTTTAACTACAAAGGCCATTATAGAGCAAATAAATCAAATTAAATTAATTCTGGACTGCCCTACCATATTGTATATTAAACCAATTCTTAAACTTCCATTAATTTTATAAATATATAAAATAGAAACTAATAAAGGTAAAGAAGCTAATAAAGTATAAAATAATATATAAACTCCTGCTTGAATTCGCTCTGGTTGATAGCCCCAACCTAAAATTAAAATTAAAGTAGGAATTAAAGAAGCTTCAAACCTAATATAAAATATTAAATAATCTATAGAACTGAAAGTAATAAATAAAGCAGCCAAAAGAAGAAGATTTACAAACAAAAACGAAGAAGGATAAATTTTAAAAAAATTTACTTTAGTACTAGACCTAATTACTAAAGATATAATTCAAGCCCTAAGTAAAATTAAAATATACCTTAAATAATCTGTACCCAATCCAAATCCTAAACTTCTTATATAAAAATCATGATATGAAAAAATACTTAATAAAAAACATAAAATAAAAAGTCCACTCTGTACCAGGTTTCATTCCCCAATAAAAACTATTAATATTATAAGAGATAAAATAAATTTTAACATCCTAAGGTTCTAAATCTATTAAAATAGTCATTACCATGACTACGAACAATCGAAACTAGTAAAGAAAGACCCAACGCTCCTTCACAAGCAGCTAACGTTAAAAAAAATAAAACAAAATAAACCTCTCTTCCAATTCCAGAAATACAATTATTTATAAAAAAAAAAATTCCTAATATAATAAATTCTAATCTTAATAATGTATTTAACAAATGTTTACGGTAAGACACAAACGATCATAGCCCGCTGAACACTATAAAAAAAGAAACTAAAGTTATACTATTATTCAGAATTATCATTAATTAAAATAGTTTTAATAGTTTAAATAAAAAACATTGGTCTTGTAAATCAATATTGAAATTTTTTAATTTCTTAAAACTTCGTAAGATAAATATACTACGACATTTTATATTTAATTCTCCCCATCATTATTATATTTTCAATATCTTTTATACGAGTTTCCCATCCATTATCTGCAGGGTTAATTTTACTTATTCAAACAACTTTAGTGGCGGTTGCTTCAGGAACACTAAATAAAACTTTTTGATTCTCTTATATTCTTTTTTTGATTTTTTTAGGAGGAATATTAGTATTATTTATTTATGTAGCATCTTTAGCCTCAAATGAACAATTTACTATTGATATCAACTTTTTTCTTATATCTTTTATTATTGTAGTGTTAGTATTTTTTCTATTAATCATCTATGATCCTATTATTCTATCTAACAAAATACTAATAATATCATCCTCTTTAATAAATGAATATAAGTTTAGATCAAATTCATTATTTAATAGTCCCATTTATAATCTACCTTCAGCATTCTTTACCTTTTTTATTATTAGTTATTTACTTCTTGCTTTATTAGTGGTAGTAAAAATTATAAAATCTTCTTCAAGACCACTTCGTCTTATAACCTATGAAAATACCAGTGCGTAAAACTCACCCCCTTATTAGAATTATTAATGGAGCATTAGTTGATATGCCGCTACCTAGTAATATTTCAACATTTTGAAACTTTGGATCTTTGCTGGGACTATGTTTAATTATTCAAATTATAACAGGATTATTTTTATCTATGCATTATACAGCACACGTAGATCTAGCTTTTTCTTCTGTAGCTCATATTCATCGAGATGTAAATTATGGATGATTAATCCGATCACTACATGCTAATGGGGCTTCTTTCTTTTTCGTATGTTTATATCTTCATATTGGACGTGGAATTTACTATGGATCTTATATAAATATTCCAGCGTGAATTGTTGGAGTTATTATTTTATTTTTAGTTATAGCAACAGCATTTTTAGGTTATGTTTTACCCTGGGGACAGATATCTTTTTGGGGAGCTACAGTAATTACTAATTTATTTTCAGCAATTCCATATGTAGGTACCTATCTAGTAAATTGAATCTGAGGTGGATTTGCAGTTGAAAACGCTACTTTAACGCGATTTTATTCTTTACATTTTTTATTTCCCTTTGTAGTAATAGCTTTATCTGTAGTACATATTATATTTCTACACCAAACAGGGGCTAATAATCCTCTAGGAATTTCTAGACAAGTAGATAAGGTTCCGTTTCACCCATATTTTACATATAAAGATATTGTTGGATTCGTAGTTATATTATGAGCTTTATTAATATTATCACTTTTATTTCCGTACGCTCTTATAGATCCAGATAACTTTATTCCAGCTAATCCAATAGTTACACCAAAGCACATTCAACCTGAATGGTATTTTTTATTTGCTTACGCAATTTTGCGATCAATTCCTAACAAAGCGTTAGGAGTTATTGCGCTAGTCTTATCAGTAGCAGCTCTAATAACTTTTCCTTTCACACATAAATCAAAATTTCGAGGATTGGCCTTTTATCCTGTAAATCAATGATTATTTTGATTTTTTATCTCAATAGTTATTCAACTAACATGAATTGGTGCGCGACCTGTAGAAGAACCTTTCGTTTTAACAGGACAAATTCTCACTTTTTTATATTTTTCATATTATATTTTAAATCCACTAATTCTTCGATGGTGAGATAGAAAAATAATTTAAATATTATAAACTATAAATAATGGTTTATTAATATAATTATTTAGTTTAATCTAAAACAAGTGTTTTGAAAACATTAAATAAGTTAATAAAACTTAATAATTATAATATATTATAATATAAGTATTATATAAGAAAGTGAAACAAAAGATAAAATGGCTGAGGTTTAAGCATTAGATTGTAAATCTAATTACGAATTATTATATTTCTTTTATTATTAAAGTGTATAATATAAATATATATATATATATACAGGCGTATAAATATATATGTGTGTATATGTGTGTATATGTGTGTATATGTGTGTATATGTGTGTATATGTGTGTATATGTGTAGATATATATATGTGTGTAGATATGTGTGTATATGTGTGTATATGTGTAGATATATATATGTGTGTAGATATATATATATATAAATTACATTCTATATGTAACAGAGTTAGAAAAATGAAAAATTGAATATAATAAGCAACTACCGACTAACCTGAAAATGTTATCTCTAGAGAACTAAATGAATTAATTGAAACAAACCTATAATTGTTAATAATTTATTATTTAGATAGTATCTATGGATAGAATTGAGAAACAATTATAATTGTTAATAAAGGTATAAGTAATAATAAATTCTTAGTTTAATTGAATTAATTGAAGCATTTGTAGATAAAATTGAAATTTTAATAGGTCTGATCTGGTAATGGGAATGAATAAGAAGTTAAGGTATATTGATATATATATATAGGTTTAATTTATGTAAGGAGATACTCTTACTTTATTTGATAGTAAATGTTAAGTACTTGTCGATATTTTAGGGGGTTTTAACAAATAATAAAGTAATAAGCAAAAATATATTAATATTTTAAGTTTTCTTAAATTTCATTAAAATGGCATGCTTATTACTTATTTGCATGTTTTTTTACCTTAAATTCCTAAAATATCGACAAGTACTTAACATTTACTATCAAATAAAGTAAGAGTATCTCCTTACATAAATTAAACCTATATATATATATCAATATACCTTTATTACACACTAATTGTATAAAGTATATAAGGTCTAATTAGAGCGACCGTATAATCCAAGTGGAAAGACTTTATTCTAGTGATTACTAGAGCGACCGTATAATCCAAGTGGAAAGACTTTACTCTAGTGATTACTAGAGCGACCGTATAATCCAAGTGGAAAGACTTTACTCTAGTGATTACTAGAGCGACCGTATATTCCATTTTTAAGAATAAAATTTACTGAGTACCAAGTTTAAATTAAATATTAAATTTTTACAACAGTTGTATCATATCCAAATTATATAAAAAATACCGCATCTCTAAGCAGAATGGTAGGACTTCCAATTTATTCGTACGCATGTACGATGTAAGGTGACTCCTCCCACTTTTTACGGGTGTACAAATTCACCTTACATCGTTACTTTAAGACTAGTATTAAATTTTATAAATGATATAGATGTTAATACAATTAATCAATTTTCTTCTCTAGAGATAAAATTTTTCGGTATATCGGTAATTTAATGTATTAACTACTTTTTTCATTTTTGTAACTCTGCTACATACAGAATAGATATATAGGATATACCAATATATATATGTTTAGAATCTACCAATGTTTATATATATTATAACTTTTCAAAAAGAAAACTAAAGGTCTTATCTCTAATTCCCAAAACTAGAATTTTATTTAAACTACTCCTTGAACTTAACTACAAAAGAACACAAAAACAAAATATCTTTAAACCTATAAAAAAAATTAAATAATTAAGAGACACAGGTAAAAATCTTTTTCAGGCTAAATATATAAGTTTATCGTAACGAAGCCGAGGTAAAGTGCCGCGTACTCAAATAAACATAAAAGATACAAAAACAGTTTTAATATAAAATAATAAGCTACAAGGACTCCCGCCTAAAAAAATTAACGAGAAAAGTATTCTTATAAATAAAATTCTAGCGTATTCTGCTATAAAAATAAGCGCGAATCCTCCTCTACTATATTCTGTGTTAAATCCAGATACTAACTCTGACTCTCCTTCAGCAAAATCAAAAGGAGTTCGGTTAGTTTCAGCTAAACAGGAAGCCAATCATATTATAGAGAGAGGAAAAGTTAATAACAATAATCAAAATTTTTCTTGATATAAATTAAATAAATTTAAATTAAATCCTCCTACTAAAAAAATAACTGATAACAAAATAATAGCCAATCTTACTTCATAAGAAATTGTTTGAGCCGCCGCACGCAACCTTCCTAATATAGAATATTTACAATTTGAAGATCATCCTGCCCTTAATGTAGAATACACTCCTAACCTCAAACAACACAAAAAAAATAAAACACCTATATTAAATCTTAGTATACCTCTCTCATACGGAACTACTATTCAAACTAACAAAGAAATAAATAAACTAAAAACAGGAGATAAATAATATGGTAAAAAATTAGATATTCTAGGTACGGTCTGTTCTTTAAGAAATAATTTTACTGCATCAGAAAAAGGCTGAAGAAGCCCCATATATCCCACCTTATTAGGACCTTTACGAATCTGAATGTAACCTAGAATTTTTCGCTCTAATAAAGTAACAAAAGCAACACCAACTAAAACACAAATAATAAGTAACAAGTAATTTACTAACATAATAATAAAAATTAACATTTATAATGTTTTCCTTTTATTATTTATATAATATTTTTAATTTTTAAAAATTAATTTTTGAAAAGGGTATTAATATTCTAAATTATAAAAATGTTTTAATTATTTAATCCTTTCGTACTAAAATAATCTTATATTTAACAAAAGATAGAAACCAACCTGGCTCACGCCGGTCTGAACTCAAATCATGTAAAGTATTAAAAGTCGAACAGACTCTCTCTTATAGCGGCTACACCATAAAGATACTTTAATTCAACATCGAGGTCGCAAACTTTTTCTTCGATAAGAACTCTCAAAAAAAATAACGCTGTTATCCCTAAAGTATCTTAATCTTTTAATCTATTTAAGGATCAATTTGTATTAAGCAATAATTATTGTATTTAAACTATAGACAGTTTATTTATATATCTACGCCGCCCCAGCGTAACAAACCTATATTTTTATTTCTTATTTACTTATAAGCTAAAATATAAAATATATTTATTGTAAAGATTTATAGGGTCTTATCGTCTTTTTGATTTATTTAAGCCTTTTCACTTAAAAGTCAAATTCAATAAATATTTAAGAAACAGATGATACTTTGTCCAACCTTTCATTCAAGCCTTTAATTAAAAGACAATTTATTATGCTACCTTCGCACAGTCAAAATACTGCGGCTCTTTAATTTAATCAGTGAGCAGGCCAAACTATATACACCTTCATATAGACATGTTTTTGTTAAACAGGCAAGAATCTTTTTGCCGAGTTCTTTTTAAATATCAAATTAAATTATAATATTTTATAAAATTAAAATAAATTTTTTAAATAAAATAAATTTATACTAATAAGAACATAATAACCTTTTAATTATTATTTTTAATAGTTTTAAATTACTATAATAAAATTATTTTTAAATATTAAATTATTTCAAATATTAGTTAAAACACTTTTAAAAAATGGCTACTTATAAGCCTAAATTTCAAGAATTATCTATTTAAATTTATATTTTTTTTATAATTGAGTAAAAAGCTCACCCCCCTACTCTTTAACTCTATTTTTATAAAATAAAGCTTGAATTAAATTCATTTTATTTAAAACCAGATATAAAAGTTCGACTGACATTTCATCTCTAGATTCTTATTATTAATTTTGTTAAAACAAAAACTTTATTAACAATCTAACTACCTTTTTTTCGGGATTATTTTTTGTAAAAATTAATTTATTATTTTATGATACACAAGGCACATTTTAACTTCTATTATTTGATTATTTTACCAATATATTAACATTCTTTTACAATACTATTAACTATTATCTTTTATAAGTTTCTTTATTAATACTAAATGTTTTTGTTTTAAATTATTTTTCTTACAACAATAAATAAAATTATTACAATAATAAGTTTCAATCTTAAAGTATATTGAATTACACAATATTCTTTCCGGTGTAAGCGGAATGCTTTATAATAAGCTTTACTTTAACTTCTAGATACGCCTTCCGGCACATCTACTTTGTTACGACTTATTTCATTTTTAGGCGAAAGCGACGGGCGATATGTACATATTTTAGAGCCTATATCAAGTAATTAAAATTAATTATATTACAATTAAATCCACCTTCATTATTAAATTTCATTATTAACTCCGTTTAAATTATTTTTATTGTAACCCATTTGCTCCTTATTATAAACTGCACCTTGATCTAATTTTCTTAATTTTATTATTTTCAACAACTTATTCTATCAAAGTTATCTGATAATGACGGTATACAAATTTTAAATTAGGTAAGATATTCGTGGCTTATCGTTTATGAAACAGGTTCCTCTAAAAGGACTAAAATACCGCCAAATTCTCTGGATTTAAAGAAAATAGCTGTTAATAATCTGGCAATTTTTCACTTTAATTATAATAGGGTATCTAATCCTAGTTTATATATTAAAATTTATAGTTTATTTATGTTTTTATTTAAAATTATTATTATAATTAAATTCTGATTTCACCCTTTAAAAAAAATAATAAATTTTATTTAACTAATAATTTACTATAGCACCAAATTGTATTTATTTACCCTTTAAGTATAACCGCGACTGCTGGCACAAATTTTAGTCAGGATTAAAATGATTACCAATTCTAATTTTAATTAATATTTAAAATTAAATACTGAGATTTATATTATATATAATTTTTAATTTTTAATATAAAGGAACACTATAATTTTCATGTATTTTTTAATCATAATATAAAAATTATAAGCAAGAATCAAACTTAAAGCTACTTTATACAAAAAACGTAACTAATAGAGATTTTAAGTTATATAAACTAATGGCCTTCAAAGCCATAAAAATAAGTAAATTCTTTTAAATCTTATTTATATGTAAAGGACTTTCACCAAAACTTAAAAGATCAAAACTTTTTGTGCATTTAACACTAACATATAAAAGCTTTAGCAATTTTTAATTACATTTTCAGATTTGCAATCTAACGTCTTGTATTTCCACTATAAAGCCACTTAAATAACGAAACGATGATTTTTTTCAACTAACCATAAAGATATTGGTACATTATCCACCATCACTAACACTAACACAACCACCACCATCACCTACACCACCACCACCACCACCA